CGTAAAATATGTGAGTGTAAAAACGTGTAAGTAAAAAAAAGTTTTTATTTTTTTTTTATTAAGCATGCGCAGATATAACTCCAGCTATCTATATACGTCCCCCCCTTTTTTCTTTTTTTTTTTATATATTTATTATATTACAGCTTTATTCGGAACAACCCCTGCCATACTTTATCAAAAAATCTCTTTTATATATTCAATATATTCAAGAAAAATTGTAAAAAAAAGTGAAGCACGATAATTTCGTGAAAATTACCTATAAACATCATATACAGATAAGATATCTAATTAGATAATATCTGTGTAACAATTTTCTTTTTGTTATCGGGTTTACATATACCCATAATTGCTGTTATAATTGAAATTGATAAGGATTTATTTATTTTTTTTTTTCAAAAAAAAAAATAAAAACTGATTACTTATGTATCAATTTGAATTTACTTATATCATTAAGTAAACACAAAGGAAACACTGTTTTAGATTCAAATTGAAGAATCGTTCATGAATTTACAATCAATAGTTAACGGTTCAAATTTGTCCTAATTTTTTGGTTTTGTGACTGAAAAGCATATATCTATTTTTCAAAGGGGAAATAATGGTTATAGATATTTGAGATTTTAAGATACGCTACAATCAATCGAAGGGATTGAACCAATTGAAACAAAAAAGTAAGGATTTCTTTTATGAAAGGTTTTAAAGAAAACGGGATGCAAAATACAAGTACAAGAAAAAAAGCAAAAGGGGAAATTTTGTCATATATTTTGTATCGTTTTGGCGGCATGGCCGAGCGGTAAGGCGGGGGACTGCAAATCCTTTTTCCCCAGTTCAAATCCGGGTGTCGCCTGATTAACAAAAGAGTCGAAATACCTTCTGTTTTGCTGATATAACTTGACAAGTTTTTTACAGCAGAAACAAGCGGAGGAAAAAGACTCTGGATACTTGCTTGATTCTAAGTATCTGGTGGTTTATGTTCTATAAATTAGGGTTTAAGGAAAGCTTATAGTCATGAAAAAGAACTGGTAACTTTTTATATTATATGATAGCCCTTCCACTACTAATGTAGTGTCTACTGGCTGAGTCTTGAATTCGATTGGATAGTGGAGGGTCGAGGGGGAATCTAATTAAATTATTAGTTGTGGAAAGAACAGAAGATACTTTGTATACCTACTCAGGAAAGTTTATGAGTACTCTGGCATTCAATCAATAGTAATTTGATTGAATGTATAATTAGCTTTTTCTTTATTACTTATATATAAGTACTTATATATACTTATAGTTTATGTACTTTTACTTATTTATATATAAACTATAAAGTTAAAAATTAAAGTACAAAAATAAATTTTGCCTTTTCGATAACCTCTAGTCAAGAGCATAATAGGACGTCTTCGATTATTTCATAGGGCCGATCGGAGATGGTAAAATTTATATTAAATAAATGGGAAAAATGAAAAAGCAATAACAATAGGGGTATTCGATATATAATGATCTATCTTGATTCTATATTTTTTATTTTTGACTTAATGAAAATGAAAGGCGACAAAAGAGAGAATAGGTCTTATTATTCTGACATGTTATTAACATTCCTTTGATACTTCTGCTACTTCAAAGGCTATCTCGGCATATTTTGCTTGTGCTTAATGTTTTCCGATTATACTAGAAATCTTATAATTATAAGAACTGTTCTAATTGGATTTATTGGATTGTTTCATCAATGGTGTTGGATCAGAATCCCCTTCCCCCTTTTGACTATGCGCAGGAAATTCTACTATTATTAGTGAACAATAATTGAATAATTCCTTCATAGAGATCGAGGACAAAATTCACATGGATATAGTAAGTCTCGCTTGGGCTGCTTTAATGGTAGTCTTTACATTTTCCCTTTCACTCGTAGTATGGGGAAGAAGTGGACTCTAGAAATACTACTAATTGAGTTTAGGAATCAAACTGTATCAATTTTTTTTATAGATCGTTCTGTTCTGGAAATACTTTTTTTAATTTGACTATTTCACGTTCAAAATTAAATTTGAAAATATTTTTATTTCGAAATCCGAAGAAGTTCCCATGAACCCCTGGATCCTCTGTCAACTGCTCAATCAATTACTTCGGAATGCTAAGAATAAGATTACTTTATTATGGTATAAACATACCCCTTATTCCTTCATTGATTTGAATCTTTCTTTCAATGGATATCGGAATTCCTATTAAAAATAATCAGAAGTCTAGGAATAGGAATTAGAATCGTAAAGTAAAAGCTGTCTTTGGGATTATTTCAGATTAATTGGAATCAACACAAATCAAATAGAAATAGATGAAGCAAAGAAATAGAATTAGAACATAAAACTCTGTACATTATATATGGAATTGATATCTATATATCAATTCCATATATGAATATAATAATGTCGATTAATATATATATTAAATTAACCTGTATCTTCATACAACAAACTTTATACAGTATAATAACAATACTAGATAGTATGGGAGATAAATTTTTTTCTACCACACTATCTAGTATCTCATAGAATACTGCTGAGTATAGTTCGATCATTTCATTTAAAACGCGAAATTTGAATCCTTTTTATTTTATTTCTTCTATTGATAAGAACTAAAAAGTCACAAGTTTAATTCAAATTAATCACGTTGACTTATTGTTTTTACGTATATTATAAGTAAAAAAGCAGTAGGAACTAAAATGAACAGTGCAGTAGCAATAAATGCGAGAATATTTACTTCCATAATTTCAATTTCGTTGTTTAATTTTTCTTTAATTCGCAATAACTCGGGATTTAATCCCATAGAGATGATAAATCTTTTGTCTGTAAATTCAATGGGATGAATATGAATTACACTTGATGTAATCGAATCGGATCAATATCATGAATAAAAATATCTGACAAATTGAATCATCGTCAAGAATGGAATATTATAAGATAGGAAAATCTTTTATCCATACCGAACTCCAACGTAAATTCCTGATATAATCAAAAACACCTTTAACTTTATTTTCTTTATTTTATTTTTAGTTAAATTTTTCATTCTTTTTCATCCTTTCTTTTCTATAAACCAGCGCCCTCCTTGTACAACCATTTGATGAAGTATCATCTAACCGCCTTTACGCTTACCATTGGTTCTAAACAAACAATAGAAGAAATGAAAAAATAAAAAGGATTCCTGTTGGAAATGAAATTATACTATTTGTACCCCCTTTCACAGAAAAAAGGAAGGATGAATTGCTGTATTTTTTATTGGATTTGGATCCATCGGGACTGACGGGGCTCGAACCCGCAGCTTCCGCCTTGACAGGGCGGTGCTCTCACCAATTGAACTACAATCCCAAGGAAATAACATTATAAAATAAAGTGTACAGTATACATATTTATATGATTTCATTCAAAAAATTTCGATATGGATATGTTCTTTAGCACGAGCGGCATGGATTACTAATAATCATAATATTTTCATTATTTCCAAATCAATGGCTAGTCGATCTTTCAATGAAAAAGGTCTTTTTTCTTTACTCTTTTCCTTAGACTTTACATCTTGATCTGAGTCTAGATCATTAGAATGTAAATAAATAGCGATCGCGGTAAAGATAAGATATATCAATAGCTGAAAATTTTACGTTTTTTCTATTGGGATCGAGCATTTCTAGAGAACAACAAAAGGGGTATATCATTTCATGATGGATCAGTGAATTATTGGGCCGAGCTGGATTTGAACCAGCGTAGACATATTGCCAACGAATTTACAGTCCGTCCCCATTAACCGCTCGGGCATCGACCCGGGAAAAATCAATTCAGGCTTAGCGATAATCCATGATCCACTTCCTTTCGTAGTACCCTACCCCCAGGGGAAGTCGAATCCCCGCTGCCTCCTTGAAAGAGAGATGTCCTGAACCGCTAGACGATGGGGGCATATGTGCACAACCACCATCATACTATGATCATAGTATGAATAGTTTTTTAAAATTGTCAATATAATGGAATCATATGAATCAATGCGAAGGATCTTTCTATCTTTCACGATTATATAATTTTTTGATTATTTATATTTCTGAATCGTTCATTCTAAATCAATATTCTATAATTCAATAAATAAATCTATTTTATTTTTTTTTATTGTTAATATTATTTATTTTTAATAAATAAGAAATTTTTTTCTCTAACAATTTGGTTTGTGGGGGACAAGCATAATCGCTTTATTAATGATTCGATGAAATATTTTGGATTTAGGTTGAATTGATAGGTACATATATCAATCAAATGAATTTCGTTATGATGGCAATTAGCATCTGGCTTGAAAAAATTCCTTGCATTGATATTTTTGAAAGTAAAAAAAAACCTTTTTTACTTACACGTATACCCTAATAACTTAACTCAATTATGTAAATCAAATTTATCGTTCCTGAGTGAACCACTATACGTCTAAAATAAAATATATTCGAACGCATAAGAGATATCTAATAAGAGATATCTATATGTAAAAGATCTATTTATATACATATAATATGTATATACACTAAATATTAAATATATAATATAGTGACTCGCGCCTTATTCAGGAATTGAATCAAACATGCCCTTTTAACTCAGTGGTAGAGTAACGCCATGGTAAGGCGTAAGTCATCGGTTCAAATCCGATAAGGGGCTTTGGTTTTTTCATAAAACTCCCGCGGTAGTATTTATATTTAAAGGAAGAATAGAGATATTTTTTATATTTGTATTTGTAATAAAAAAAGTAACAAATTATATTAATTTAATTGATTTTTAATTAATTATTTAATTATAATGAATTATAGTTATTACTTATTACGGGTGACCATTTGCTATTATGTTTATTATATTTAATATATATAATACGTAATAGTATTACGTTTATACTGAACAATAATACGTTGTCTGCTTGAATCTCAAAATATTCCTAATTTCCTATTTTTTATTATATTATTGCAATATAATCAATTAGAAATCAACAAAAGAAAAAAGTAAGTGGACCTA